GTATTCTCTCTTTGAGCTTGACCAATTAAATTAATATAAACAAAGATTAAAGTTTTTTTTATTAGTTTAATTAGGTAAGGGTTGGGTTCTTAAACTTTGTGATGCATTTTATTACATGTATAAATGTAGCACGACGAAAATAGACAGAGATATAAAAGGAAGCCTTTTCTGTTGGATTTTTTATTTTATCAACTTCAACCAATTTAATTTCTATGGCACAGCGAATCCTATAGATATATATATAATGAGGATATAAAGGTACCAATCAGTACGAATTATTCTTTCGTACGGATATTATATGGAATAGAAAAAGTGTTTTTTTAATCACATATCATATTGTTTTTTGTCCCTAGTAATATTTTATGCGATTATCACATATCTATATTGATTTTTTATGAAGGTAGTATCATCTAGAGAATAAATAACGAATAAATCGATATAGATAATGACTAGTAAAGAAGGATTAGTTTTGAACAATAGATGTCTTTCACATCCAACTATAGCAATGAGTAATCTCTTAATTTTTGAATGGCAGTTCCAAAAAAACGTACCTCTATGTCAAAAAAGCGTATTCGTAAAAATTTTTGGAAAAGGAAGGGATGTTGGGCAGCGTTAAAAGCTTTTTCATTAGCGAAATCTCTTTCTACCGGGAATTCCAAAAGTTTTTTTGTGCCGACAAATACAAATAAATAATCAAAAGTTAGAATAATATGAATCGGACTGACTCGAAAAGCGGGTTAATTTCGTTTAAAATATAAAATTCATAATTTCCATTCCCTAATGTTTTGAACTGATCAATATGAAATGGAACTATCTTCACTCTTATGGTATTAAAATAAGAATTCTTATGTCTATTGAATTCTAAAAATTTGTTTGAAAAAAAAAAAAATAAATAAACACAAGATACAAAGTTTCACCTTTCTTTTGAGTATGTTTTATCATTTTCAGGATGGGGATTCTTATTTTCCCCATCAACCCATTTGTTACAATAATAATTTTTATTTTTCTTTTTTATTTTTTATATATCTTTCTCTATCTATAGAAGAACAGGTATAAGATATTTAGTCAAAATCAACGGGTCGTTGAAACTAATTGATTAAGTTTAAAACTTGTTTTGTAACTTTCTGAATCATTATTTTTCTGAATCACTATATATACCCCGGCTTTCAACTCAATCGATAAAAGCCCTTTTCGTATTTAGGTGGATATTATGTACAAAGAATGTGTCAATTTTGAGTGAGCCAAAATCGATCCTATGTTTGGACTGGAAAATCAATCAAGAAATATATCGTTATAATATATCTATATATATATATATTTCTTTTTATTTAGTTATTTAGAATTTTTTTTTAAGTATGGTACAATTCCGATAGCGATCGAAACTCTTTTGTTATCTGATATGTCCGGCCCAATACCTAATTGGTTTGCTAAATCCTAAGACAAATTATCTACACAACAAAAATCCTAACGTTCGATACAAAGCTATGCAAATATTTACAGAAATTCCTTGGATGTCGGACTGAAATTGTGATCCAAAAAAATCCTATTTTTTGGTCATTGATAAAATGCATTTTTTTTAGATTCATGAAATAAGAGAAATAAATCATTAAAAAATGAAAAAGGGCATATTTTGAGTTCTATCCCTAGATACTAGATAGAGGGCGGGATAATCTCGTTACTTCCATTCTAGAGGGCATAAACTACGTGAAAACCCATTGTTAAGTTAAATATAACTGACATCCTAAAACGATAATAAGGACTATTATTGAAGGTTTAAATCCCTATTTAATTTAAACAAGTTTGTATTTATAAATTTTAATGTTTCCTAAATAATATTGGAGTGAATTGATTACTTCAATCTCGACGATTGAATATGAATAGGTTATTATCATTTCGAGCAAGCCGCTATGGTGAAATCGGTAGACACGCTGCTCTTAGGAAGCAGTGCTAGAGCATCTCGGTTCGAGTCCGAGTGGCGGCATGAGATCTTCTAAAATAGATACAATAAGTTCTATAATGAATTCAATTCCGGAGTTCCATTCCGTAATTTAGGTACCCTCCCCTTTTTAATAATTTTTATGATATTTTCGACTTTAGAACATATATTAACTCATATCTCCTTTTCGATTGTTTCAATTGTAATTACAATTTATTTGATAACCTTATTAGTTGATGAACTCGTAGGACTATATGATTCGTCAGAAAAGGGCATGATAGCGACTTTTTTCTGTATAACAGGATTATTAGTCACTCGGTGGATTTATTCTCGACATTTCCCATTAAGTGATTTATATGAATCATTAATCTTCCTTTCATGGAGTTTCTACATTATTCATATGGTTCCGTATTTTAAAAAACATAAAAATCATTTAATCGCAATAACCGCGCCAAGTGCTGTTTTTACCCAAGGCTTTGCTACTTCGGGTCTTTTACCTGAAATGCATCAATCCGCAATATTAGTACCTGCTCTACAATCCCAGTGGTTAATGATGCACGTAAG